AAGAAAGATCTCTCTTCTGGTTTGAAAAACCTCTTGTGACTATTCTTTTCGACTATAAACGATGGAATCGTCCATTTCGATATATAAAAAATGAGAAATTTGAAAATGCTGTTAGAAAAAAACAAAGTAAATTAATAATATAAAAATGAATACATAAGCTGAATACAATAAGATATAAGACGAGATTCGACCACCTCCGACATATTTAATACTTTCTGCTACAAAAAAATTAAGAATACCCACCGAATTAATAATTCCATCAATTACGCGGCGATCAAAAAAATAAGTTAATTCAGCTAATACTCTTATACCCCCAATTAAGGATATTTTATAAAAAGCATCTATGTAACCACGATTATATGACCAATTATATATTATATTTATAACCTTTTCAAAAAAAAAATGATTAGTAAAACTTTTAACAAATGAATTACGAAAATTCAAATTTTGTAAAGATGAATAAGCGGGCTTATAGAAGAAAGACGCTATAAATATTCCAAAAGAAGCTATACTCACTGAAAAAATTGCATTTTTAACAAATTCATACCAATTTTCCGAATCTTTTGAACTTTCATGTAACAAGTTTATAGACGGAGTTAACCATTTGTCTAATATATTCAAATCAATTGCTTCTAGATTGAATTGAGTGAACGGAATTCCTATGACTCCAACAAACAAAGTAAATAGGGATAACACAAACATAGGAAATAACATAGTATTATCTGATTCATAAGGATATGAAAAAGTATTCTTAGTACCAAAATGGGGAATAGTAACAAAAGGACGCATTATTTTTATTACATTACTATCAATTTGATATGTTGTTTTTTTCCAAAAAAAAGAGGACCTTTCATTATTATTCATTTTTAATAATGAGAACAAACGAAAGTCGTTTTTAATAATTTTTGATCCTTCTTTACCCCATAATGATATTGAATAGAGGGAGTTATTTGTTTTTCCACTGTAATTTTTAAAATAAAGGTTTAAATGTCCCTCAAAAGTAAGTAAGTAGATGCGAAACATATAAAATGCTGTTAATCCCGCTGTGGAACAGGCTATTATTGCGAAAATCGGTGAATACAACCAACTATCATTAAGAATTTCATCTTTGGACCAAAAGCAGGCAAGGGGTGGAATACCACAAAGAGAAAGGGTACCTAATAAAAAAGCATTTTTTGTAATTGGCACATGCTTTGTTAAACCACCCATAAGAACCATATTCTGACTTTTATCTGGAGAATATCCAACAACCGATTCCATTGAGTGAATAATGGACCCCGATCCTAAAAATAACAATGCTTTGGAATAAGCATGAGTAATCAAATGAAATAAAGCAGCCCGATAAGACCCTATACCCAAAGCTAACATCATATAACCCAATTGAGACATTGTAGAATAGGCTAAACTTCTCTTAATATCTTTTTGAGCAAGAGCTAAAGTAGCTCCAAATAGTACTGTTATTATACCTATCAAAGCTATTAGATTCATTATGTAAGGTATTACTATAAAAAGAGGAAGAAGCCGCGCGACAAGAAAAATTCCCGCTGCTACCATGGTAGCAGCATGTATAAGAGCCGAAATGGGGGTAGGGCCCTCCATAGCATCAGGTAACCATACATGAAGAGGAAATTGAGCAGATTTAGCAACTGCACCTGCAAATAATAGGAAGGCGCACAAAGTAACAAATAATAAATTAACCTCATTATGATAAATCAAGTTATTGAATATTTTAAACAAATCCCGAAATTCAAAACTCCCCGTTGTCCAATAAAGACCTAAAATTCCTAATAATAAACCAAAATCCCCCACGCGATTAGTTACAAATGCCTTTTGACAAGCATTCGCCGCAGTAGGTCGGGTGAACCAAAAACCTATTAATAGATAAGAACACATTCCAACCAATTCCCAAAAAATATAAATTTGTATCAAATTCGAACTAGTGACTAATCCTAACATTGACGTATTGAACAAACTCATATAAGCAAAAAATCTCAAATATCCTTGATCATGAGACATATAATTGTCACTATAAATTAGAACCATAATTCCAACAGTCGTGATTAATATTGACATAATACAAGTAAGTGGATCGATCAAGTAGCCCAACTCTAAGGAAAAATCATTATTGATAGTCCAAGACCATACATATTGATAGATATAACTACTATTTATTTGATCAATAGACAGATAAACTGAAAAAATCATAACTATACTTAACAATAAAACACTCGGAAAAGACCACATACGTCGAAGGTTTTTTGTTGCCGTCGGAAAAAGTAGAAGTCCCACTCCTATTAAGATAGGAATTGGAAGTGAGATGAAAGGTATGATCCATGAATATTGATACGTATATTCCATAAAAAAAGTATATTTTATTCCTAATAAATTTTTCTGATTCACCAGCTCTTATCTCTTTTGAAAAGGATCAGTTAATCAAAACTTTAAATATGTAAAACTTAAATAGAATTTTCTATTCTTAATTATTCTTAATTTTTTTTTTTTCAAATACTTCAAATATTTCAACTCAAGAAGTTCGAATTGTTCAACTAAGATGACCCAATGAAACTGTTAATGAACACAACTATTTATTTTAAGTAAAATTTTATGACAATAAAAAAACTGAAAATTTTCTTTATTATTTAGTATGCATTACAAAAATTTCCCGCTATAGAGCAAGAAGGAATAATTAGAGCAAGAAGGAATAATTACACGAAAAAAACTATTTTTTTTTTTTGTTCCTACTCTAATTCTAATAATTTTAAATTTTAGATATCTATATCTAGGAGTATAATATAATTTAAAGAATAAATGGATAATAAATAGTAAAGAACAATTCGTTTTAAACAATAGATGTCTTTCACATCCAACTATAGCAATGAATAATATATTCTAATTTTTTAATGGCAGTTCCAAAAAAACGCACTTCTATATCAAAAAAACGTATTCGGAAAAATATTTGGAAAAACAAAGGGCGTCGGGCAGCGTTGAAAGCTTTTTCGTTAGCAAAATCTCTTTCAACGGGGAATTCACAAAGTTTTTTTGGGGACAAATCAAATAAATAATGAAACATTGGAATAATCTGAATCGGTTTGACTCAAAAAATAGCCTAGTAGAAGATTCGTTTATAATTTGTATTATATAAATTTATTATATAAAAAATTCAAGAATGTAATGCGAATTTAGTAAAAAAAAAAATTGTGACTAAAATAAATATATATCAAAATTCACATTTTTTTTATCAAAGCAATTATTGGAATTTCCTACTGTTTTGAGCGGATGACTACAAAATTCGTTTTCCTTTTTTTTAGGGTATGTAAACTAAAAATAATAATTTTTTTGTTTACTCAATTATAAATTGGAAAATGGTACTTTTTTTTCTTGTTCAAAGACAAAAAAAAATACAAGGCTTGATCTTTCTTTTTAATATCTTTGTTTTATCATTTTCGGGATGGGGAAAATAAGAATCCCCATCGCCCCACAAAAAGTTTTTGTATATTTTGATTTTTTTAGATATATTCTAGATTATAGAATATAGTTATATATAAAATATCTAAATATAGAAGATAAAATAGTAAACTGAAACTCTTTATTAAAAATTAAATGAGGCGTTGAAACGATGACATTAGTTGATTAAGTTAAAACCGTATTTTAAAAGCCAAAATGCTAGGAACCCTTATTTCTTTTCTCGAAATCATTATCATTATTACTATTATATAATATATCCCGCCGAATACATAATTAAATTGGTTTGCAAAATACTAACACAAATTCTATACAAAAAAAACCTTTAATACAAAGCTATGGCCAATATTTCAACAAATTTCTTGAATGTAGTGCTGTGCTGAAATTGTGATCCAAAAAAATATCCTATTTTAGTTTGTCATTGAAAAAAAATGAGATAAAAAAGAAAACAAAGGAATCAAATCATAAAAAAATGTAAATGAGAAATAACATTTTTTTTTACCTTTAATTAATTTAGTTTTCAAATTTGAAAGATAAAGAGTTTTTTATCCCCTTAAATATTTTATAAAAAAAATTAGATTGAATTGAAACTTGATTCTATTCTTTCAATCTCGACGATTGAATAATAATAGGTTATTATGATTTCGAGAAAGCCGCTATGGTGAAATCGGTAGACACGCTGCTCTTAGGAAGCAGTGCTAGAGCATCTCGGTTCGAGTCCGAGTGGCGGCATGGCATTTTATATTATAAAACAAGTTCTATAATATAATTAATTCAAGTCCCAGATTTTAATTTAAATAATTTAATTGAGTAAATTACTAATTTTTTTTATGATATTTTCAACTTTAGAGCATATATTAACTCATATATCTTTTTCGGTCATTTCAATTGTCATTACAATTCATTTTATAACCTTATTAGTCGATGGAACCATAGGACTCTATGCTTCTTCAGAAAAAGGGATGATAGCCACTTTTTTCTGTATAACAGGATTATTAGTTACTCGTTGGATTTATTTGAGGCATTTACCATTAAGTGATTTATATGAATCATTACTATTTCTTTCATGGGGTTTCTCCATTATTCATATATTTACGTATTTTAAAAAATATAAAAATCATTTAAGTGTAAGCGCAATAACCGCGCCAAGTACTATTTTTACCCAAGGTTTTGCTACTTCAGGTTTTTTAACTGAAATGCATCAATCCCCACTATTAGTCCCAGCTCTCCAATCTCATTGGTTAATGATGCACGTAAGTATGATGGTATTGGGTTATGCATCTCTTTTATGTGGATCATTATTTTCAGTAGCTCTTATAGTGATTACATTTCAAAAAGTTATAAGAATTTTTAGTAAAAACAATAATTTATTAAATACGTTAGTTTCCTTTGATGAGATCCAATACATGAACGAAGGTAACAATGTTTTAAGAAACACTTATAATAATTCTTCGAAGAATTATTATAAGTCTCAACTGATTCAACAATTAGATCATTGGAGTTATCGTATTATTAGTCTAGGGTTTATCTTTTTAAGCATCGGTATTCTTTCCGGGGCAGTATGGGCTAATGAGACATGGGGATCATATTGGAATTGGGACCCAAAGGAAACTTGGGCATTTATTACTTGGACCATATTCGCAATTTATTTACATATGCGAACAAATAATAATTTGGAAGGTGTAAATTCCGCAATTGTGGCCTCTATAGGTTTTCTTATAATTTGGATATGCTATTTTGGGGTCAATCTATTAGGGATAGGGCTACATAGTTATGGTTCATTTACATTAACATCTAATTGAATGAATTCACGAAAGGGCCTGACGAACACAAACATGGAAGAGTATAGATAAGAAAACTGTGTGTAAAACATCGAGAACCCTTTGAATCACTACATTACTTGATTCAAATGGTTCTCACAAAAGCCAAATGTATGAATGAGGAAGTCCAATTTTTTTTAACTTAAGAAAAAAGACTTCTTTTTTTATTGTGCAACGAACGATATTAAAAAAAATTATTATAGTTATTATAGTATTGCTGTTTCATTTTTTTTTTTTGTTTTTAACTATCTAGCAAAATAATTAGATAAAATAGCTTCGACCTTGTCAACGGATAGTGAGAAAACAAAATCTGGATAAATACCAATACCTATGACAGGTATAAGGATAGAAATCGAAACAAACAACTCGCGCGGTCCCGAATCAAAAAAATAAGAATTTTGAGCATTAAAAAGCTTGTATCCATAGAACATCTGGCGTAACATAGATAATAAATAAATGGGAGTTAATATCATTCCAATTGCCATTACCACAGTAATTAGTATTTTTGTCATTAAAAGATATTTTTGGCTGGTAATTATTCCAAAAAAGACTATTAATTCTGCAACAAAACCGCTCATACCCGGCAATGCAAGGGAAGCCATCGATAAGATACTGAAAGTCGTGAATATTTTTGGAATTGGGATAGCCATTCCGCCCATTTCATCGAGATAAACAAGACGGATTCTATCATAACTTGTTCCCGCCAAGAAAAAAAGCGCAGCGCCAATAAATCCATGAGAAATTATTTGTAAAATAGCTCCATTGAGTCCCGTATCGCTTATAGAACCAATTCCTATAATTATGAAACCCATATGAGAGACGGAGGAATAAGCTATTCGTTTTTTTAAATTGCGTTGACCCGGAGATGTTGAAGCTGCATAGATTATTTGAATTATGCCTACTATGATCAACCAGGGTGAAAAGATAGAATGGGCGTAGGGTAATAATTCCATATTGATCCGAACCAACCCATATGCTCCCATTTTTAATAAGATTCCGGCTAGAAGCATACAAGTACTGTAATGGGCCTCTCCGTGGGTATCTGGTAACCATGTATGTAAGGGTATAATCGGTGATTTGACAGCAAAAGCAATAAGAAATCCGATATAGAATATTATTTCCAGTGCTAGAGGATACGATTGATTAGCTGCTGTTTCAAAATTTAAAGTTGGTTCATTAGAACCATATAAACCGATACCCAGAACTCCCATTAACAAAAAAATGGAACCTCCAGCAGTGTACAAAATAAACTTTGTAGCTGAATACAACCGTTTCTTTCCTCCCCACATCGATAGAAGTAGATAAACGGGAATTAATTCTAACTCCCACATGATAAAAAATAGTAAGAGGTCTCGAGCAGAAAATGATCCTATTTGACCGCTATACATTGCTAACATTAGAAAATGGAATAATCGGGAATCTCGAGTAATTGGCCAAGCCGCTAAAGTAGCTAAAGTGGTGATAAACCCCGTCAGTAAAATGGGTCCTATGGAAAGTCCATCGATTCCCAATCTCCAGTAAAAATCAAAAAAAGGGATCCATTTATAATCCTCCGTCAGTTGGATTAATGGATCGTCTAATTCGAAATGATAACAAAATGCATAGGTTGTTAGAAGGAGTTCAAGTACACAGATACATATCGTATACCATCTCATTACTTTATTTCCTCTATGAGGGAAAAAGAAAAGTAAGCAACCCGCAAATATTGGAAAAACTACAACTATTGTTAACCAAGGAAAATAATTCGTAGTAAAAACAAGATACACTTGGACTAAAAAAACCCATGTTCGAAAATTAATAAAAAAAAATATATATGAATATTTTATTTATTTTCGAGCACGAGTTTTTGTCGGTAAAAAAGAAATCAAATGTATTCAAGGAGGCTTTTATAGAACGTATCAATAAGCTAGACCCATGCTTCGAGTAGTTTCATGCCATAAATAAACTCGAACACTCAAGAAATCCGTCGGACAGGCGGATTCACATCTCTTACAACCAACACAGTCTTCCGTTCTTGGAGCCGAAGCTATTTGCTTAGCTTTACATCCGCCCCAAGGTATCATTTCTAATACATCTGTGGGGCAAGCTCGGACACATTGAGTACACCCTATACATGTATCATAAATCTTTACTGAATGTGACATTGGATCTATAATTTTTTTTTAAGACTATAAATTTTCGATCGAGTAAATTTGTAAATGAATTATATATTTAGATACCAGATGAGTCAATAATTTATCAGACTTTTTATAATCAATCTACGTTCAGATTAATTCATGCGATAGGGCCAAGATACTTTGATTTTTTACGTTTTCGTAAACATGATCATGGATTACGTCTCATACAGATAATTTGACTTGATGAATATCATAATTTATCTGATAAATAAATACTACTTATTCAACAAATTCGATTGATTGATACGAGTTGATTTTCTGTTACGATAAATTGACGAAACAATAGCTGGTCCAATAGCTGCTTCAGCGGCTGCAATAGCTATAACAAAAATTGAGAAAATATTCCCTTTTAATTGGCGATTATCAAAAAAATCAGAAAATGTTACGAAATTCATATTAACTGCATTCAGTATAAGCTCAAGACACATAAGGGCTCTAACCATATTTCGGCTCGTGATCAATCCATAGATACCGATAGAAAATAAATAGGCACTTATAACAAGTACATGTTCGAGCATGATTGACCAACTCCTTATCAATTCTGATTCATTTCAATATGAACAAAAATTTAATAGATTCAATTCAATTGACAAAAAAAAAGTACAGAACAAGAGAATATATTGGTAATCGATCGAATAAAAGAATTTTGATTTTAGCCAGAACCGGTCTTCAAATAGAATGGAAGGGGGATGTGTATGATAACATAGAACAAAGTTTAATTTATGCTATTTCTAAAGATTTATTACTGGCGAGCCACGGCAATTGCGCCGATCAAAGCAGCTAAGAGAATGATCGAAATGAGTTCAAATGGAAGAAAAAAATATGTTGATAAATAAATTCCAATTTGTTGACTATTACTTATCACATCTTGCTCTAGAATCTGGTTTGATCTTGTAGTCCAAATAATCCCATACCATGACGTATCTACAATAGTAGTCATTAGTGAAACAAAAATACTTGTACAAACCAGAAAAGTAAATCCACTCCCAACGGTCCAAAGATTAAAATCTTTGGAATATTCTGAACCCTTCATGAACATCACAGCAAATATGATTAAAACATTTATAGCTCCCACGTAAATCAGAAGTTGCGCAGCAGCTACAAACTGTGCGTTTGCTAGAATATAGAATAAGGATATAGAAACAAGAACTAGTCCCAACGAAAAAGCAGAATAAATGGAGTTGTTAAATAATAGTACTCCCATACTTCCTAATATAAGACCTGATCCCAACAAGACTACAAGAAAATCATGTATCGGTCCAGGCAAATCCATTATATGTAGTAAAAAAAGAGATAAATAAATCGAAATGTTTTTCATGACCTTATTGATCTGACCAGGAAAAAAAATGGATAATCAATTCCGAATTAAATCTTAAGGGGTGTGAATTAATGTAGGTACAGTTATTGGATTAATCGTAATCTTGATCTGAAAGAGTAGAGTAGTTCGAAACTATACATTTCGAAATATATAGTTTCAATCAAAATGAAGTTTGAATTCTCATGAATCAATAGTTTTGATTTGTAGGTAGTGACCAAACAAACAAAACGAAAGAAACCTCATTTCTTTAGATCAAAACGGAACCTTAGTAATTTCCAATTACTCTTTAATCAAGGGATTAACTTATTTTAGACTTAAATTTGAGGCGAATTTAAAATTGTTCTAATTGTATAATCATCAACTACTGACATTGGTAAACGACCCAAAGAAATTTGATTATAATTCAATTCGTGACGATCATAAGTAGAAAGTTCATATTCTTCAGTCATTGATAAACAATTAGTTGGACAATATTCAACGCAGTTACCACAAAATATACAGATCCCGAAATCAATACTGTAATTAAGCAATCGTTTCTTTCGAATATCCGTTTCCAATTTCCAATCAACAACGGGGAGATCTATAGGACATACACGAACACATACTTCACAAGCAATGCATTTATCAAATTCAAAATGGATTCGACCACGGAAACGCTCCGATGTTATTAATTTTTCGTAAGGATATTGAATAGTTACAGGCAAACGATTTGCATGGGATAAAGTAATCATGAAACTTTGACCAATGTACCTTGCAGCTCGTACTGTTTGTTGACCATAATTCATGAACCCAGTTACCATAGGGAACATATTGTAATATCTCTAAAGAATTTTATGTTTGTTTCTTTCTCTTGTTTGAGCAAGTCGTGAATATAGAATATGGTATTCCTTTACAGTGAAAAGAGTTGAAAAGAAGTTGTTAATAATAGATTACCGAGAGATATAGGTAAAAGAAATTTCCATCCTAGATTTAATAGTTGGTCTATTCTTAGTCGGGGTAAAGTCCATCTTGTTGTTATAGAAATGAACAAGAACAAATAAGTTTTAGCTAATGTAATAAAGATACTAATTGTCATTCCAAAGACTTCATACGCTTTATTTATTTCAAAAAGTTCATAACCGAATATGTATGGAATAGAGATATCCCAACCACCCAAGTAAAGAACTGTTACAAATAATGAAGAAACTAATAGATTTAGATAGGAAGCAACATAAAATAAACCAAATTTTATACCCGAATACTCAGTTTGATAACCCGCTACTAATTCTTCTTCTGCTTCTGGTAAATCAAAAGGTAATCTCTCGCATTCTGCTAAGGAAGAAATTAGAAAAATAACAAACCCGATAGGTTGACGCCACAAATTCCACCCCCAAAAACCATATTTTGATTGAGCCTCAACTATATCAACTGTACTCGAACTGTTAGATAATCATAGTCGGCAATAACATCACTGTTCTCATCGCTATTACAGAACCGTACATGAGATTTTCACCTCATACGGCTCCTTGAGGGCCATAAATAAATCTAAGGAGCGTGTCGGGATTATTTATCTTGATACGTCTTTTTTGTAGAATAGTATAGGATAAAAATCTATCGTGTGTCCCCAAATTAACCCAATAGAATTCTGTCTGTTCTAATAATAAAGAATAAAGGGTACTTCTGAATTGATCTCCTCCTTTAATAATAAAAATTTTTCTTTGTTGAGTAATAACTTAATTCTTCACTAAAATACTATTTATTATAAATATCAATAACCCATCGTTTTCAATTACGAAAAAAAAAAAGCTATTCCTATTCCATTAGTTCATGAATTCGGACACGAATTCTATCTCTACGAATAGGGATATAGTAATAGATGGAGATAAGAAAGAATAAAAAAGATCTCTTTTTTTGTTGTAATTGGATTCTTTCCATTTTTTTTTTTTTCGTTCCTATTCTTCTTTCTGAGAAAAAGGGGACTTACTAAATAAGGGATTATTTCGTTTCCGATAGTCATTTATTTAATGGGTGGATAGGCGCATACTCTGGATCGGAATTGTGGGGAGTACTGCCTGATCATTTCTACAAACTTAAAGCCCCAATTCGTATTCTTTTTATATTATGCATTTTGCAAAAACGTCCTTCTCTCTCTTTTGGATAATTTTGCAAATCTCCATTACTAATCCTTTGTATATCTTGGTGTTTCTAACCATCCACTCATTTTTGCTCAATCGGCCGTGTTATGGTAATACATATATGGTAGTACATACAAATAATAGTGAAAACTCAATACGGTTGATCTTTTGAGTCCGCTTCAAGACAGGATGACTAGTCAACCAATCTTGGGATAAAGGCTCTCGTGCGCCTATGTTTCTTTCTGTTTAACTCTTATACATAGAAAATGAGACTCAATATTTTGACTGCTAATTTTGATTTATATAAGCTGTTTTCTTTCACTCATATAACTATCTGATTTAGTTCATTAATCCGAATAATGAATATAAAAATGAAGATATCTATTCAATTCACCCCTTTTCTCGAAAAAAAAAAGTGGGAGAAGTTTAGGTCTCAACGAATCACACGTAGAGATATTGATAATACACATAGAGTTAATGGTATTTCATAACTAATTGATTGAGCAGCAGCTCGTAGACCACCTAAAAAGGAATATTTATTATTGGATCCATATCCTGACATAAGAAGTCCGATGGGAGCAACACTTGAAATGGCAATCCATAAAAAAACACCGATATGGAGATCGGATAAAACAAGGCGATAACCAAAAGGAATTACTGAATAGCTTAGTAAAATTGATATGACTGCTATGGATGGGCCGATACTGAATAAACGAGTATCACCTCTAGATGGAAGCAGATTTTCTTTAAAAAGTAGTTTTGTACCATCTGCTAAAGCTTGAAGAACTCCCAAAGGACCAGCATATTCAGGTCCAATTCGTTGTTGTATCCCTGCGGATATTTCTCTTTCTAACCATACAATTACTAGTACGCCTATTGTGATTCCCAATACAGTAGTCAAAATAGGGACAAGCACCCATAGAATTCCATAGACTTCTTTTAAGAATTCCAATCTAGAAAAAGAATTGATATCTTGTACTTGTGGTGTATCAATTATCATTTTAACGATCAACTTCTCCCATAATGATATCTATGCTACCTAGTATTGTCATAATATCAGCCAATTTCATTCTTTTAACTAACTGAGGAAGAATTTGCAAATTGATAAAACCCGGCGGGCGAATTTTCCATCTCCAAGGAAAACCGCCCTGATCCCCTATCAAAAAAATGCCCAATTCCCCTTTTGGGGCTTCGACTCTCACATAAAGTTCTTGTTTCGCCAACTCAAAAGTTGGCGAAGGTTTTTTACTAATGAATCGATATTCAAAGTCATTCCATTCCGGAGACCTTCCTCGATCAAAACATCGTATTTCTAAATTCTCATAGGGCCCCCCTGGAATTCCTTCCAAAGCTTGTTGAATTATTTTTATGGATTCCGTCATCTCACCAAGTCTGACTAAATAACGAGCTAATGAATCTCCTTCTTTTTGCCACTGAACTTCCCAATCAAATTCGTCATAACACTCATAATTATCAACTTTACGAAGATCCCATGGTATTCCGGAAGCTCGCAGCATTGGTCCTGATAACCCCCAATTTATTACTTCTTCTCCACAAATAATGCCTACTCCCTCAACTCGTTCTAAAAAAATAGGATTTTGGGTAATAAGTTTTTGATATTCAGCAACCTCTGTCAAAAAATAATCGCAGAAATCTAAACATTTATCTATCCAGCCATGAGGTAGATCAGCCGCGACCCCCCCGATACGAAAAAAATTATGCATCATTCTCATACCGGTGGCTGCTTCGAATAGATCATATACTAATTCTCTTTCTCTGAAAATATAGAAGAAGGGAGTCTGTGCGCCAATATCCGCCATAAAAGGGCCAAGCCATAACAAATGAGAAGCTATACGACTCAACTCCAACATAATTACTCTGATATAGCTGGCTCTTTTAGGTACTTGAATATTTCCCAACTGTTCTGGACCATTTACGGTTATTGCTTCTGTGAACATAGTAGCTAAATAATCCCAACGTGTTACATAAGGTAGATATTGTATAATTGTGCGGTTTTCTGCAATTTTTTCCATCCCTCTGTGTAAATAACCCAATATTGGTTCACAGTCAATAACATCTTCACCATCCAAAGTAAGGATGAGTCGAAGAACACCGTGCATTGATGGGTGGTGAGGTCCCATATTGACTACCATGAGGTCGTTTCTTGTAGCTGGTCCATTCATAAGTTTTTCCTCGATTCATTTTTCCATGAATTGCTGAAAATGAAAATAAGTTCATAAAAATTCAAGATCTAATAAATCAAATAATTCAAAATGACTTTGTTAAATTACTGAGTTTTTGACTCCCGAATATCCAATTGATTAATTAATTCTTTATAACGCATTATATTTTTCTTTGATAAATAAGAAAGTAATCGTTGGCGTTTTCCCAGAATTTTACGTAGACCTCTTTGCGATAAATAGTCTTTTTTGTGCAATTTCAAATGTGAAGTAAGTCTTCGTATCTTATTGGTGAAACTGAATACTTGAAATTCAACAGATCCTCCATTTTCTTTTTTTTCTTCTTGCGAAATAACTGAGCTGAATGAATTTTTTACCATAAAATGAAATCTCCTTCCCCTCCTTTTTTCTTTTTTTATAAATTATTATTGATCAGTAATAATAATGTTACTCATTTTAATTTGCTATACACAATAATCTGAAATTCATGAAGAATTTCTATTCTTTTTTTTTTTAGCAATCCAATTTTTAAAATTGGATTCAGATAGGTATACAAAAGGATGGTATATTTCTGCACGCACAAAAAATATTTAGACTTAAAACTGAAATTTTAATTAAATAAGAATATTTTCTTGATTCATTTCTAAATAGAATAGATACGTCATTGAATTAAATTAATATAATCTAGCACTGTGTAACACAGTGCCATATGTGTATTTCTTTGTCTTCATATACCATGTAAGGTACGGGAAATATAGGAAAAATGTAGCATTAACGAATTTTCAATTGTGGATACATATGGATCCTTAGCATACTAAAACGACTGCTATTATTGGTATCAAACCAATAACGATTCATACAAGCTAAATCTTCTAATCGATAATTGGGCCAAAGAAAGAGCTTTAATTTATTTAGTTTATTTTTATATCTATCAAGATGTTTGTTTTTATCTAAAACTTGATCACGAGTTTTCACCTTATTTCCATTGTAAAATGCTGTATTTCTATGGATCTCATTTCTATTCTGAGAATTGAAACAAATTAGAATTCTGAACTCTCTACGACCTTTAGGGGATAAGATATTTTCCGGAACAAGCAAATCATAATGATTGTTGGCTCCATTTTCATTCGTTTTTTGATGTATTGCAATGGATTCAGTAAAACTCTTCTTATCAGGATAGCCTTTTTGGTTATATCTTTGATTAATTTGGTACTTATTTTTATGAACTAATGAAATACCTATGGTTTGAGACATAATAAATTGTCCATCATTTTTTACAGATAGACGAACCGGTTCGATAATCAATATTCCCCTTTTCATTAATTCTGTAAGAGTTAAATCCTTCTGAACTATCAGAATATCCAGACTCATTTCTCTCCTTTGAATAGAGGATATAGCAATTTCTCTGGGATTTATCAGTCTAAGCAGGAGACAATATACTTTGATGTTATTGATCATTCTTTGATTTAAGGAATCATCCCATCTCAATTGAAAACGAAAATATCTTTTTAGGAAGAAATCAAGCTCCGCTTCCGTGGTTTTCTTGTATTGCTTTTTATTTATACGTTTTTTCACATCTGCTCCTGCGGAATCTTCTTGAACATATTTTTTGTGGTTTGAGAGAGCTGATTCAAGATCCTCTTCGGCCACGGATTCCTTTTCTCCTTTATTTCTATTTTCTAATTCAAGAGTTTTTTCCTTCACTAATATCAAAAGAGAGCTTTGTTTCTTTCCAATTCGTTTTTTTTTTTTACTTTTACTAATGATTTCATTTACATTCAAATTGAAAAGAAGTGATTTGATTGGTATGATCCACGGGTTAATCTTATATGCATTATAAAGTATCAAAAATTCTGGAAAGAACCAAAGTTCCAGATTCGATATGGAATAATTTAGTATTTCTTCATTCATTCTCATCCAATCAAAAAATATTTTTTTTTTATTGTTGGATGGGTGGATGTCTTGATCTTGATTAATTGTGAGATAAAAATAATCTTTCTTATCGATTTTTTCAATTATTTGAAAATTATTAACCCCAGTTTTAGTATTTTTTTTACTGTTTGTGTCAGCCTCAATATTCATCCAAGCTCCAATATCGGCCTTATTTTTAAGACAAAAATGGAGCATTCTCCAATCAAAATATTTTCTATCTGGATTTTTTTCCAGATCTATAATATCATCTTCTACTAGATAATTATTCATAGGGATACCTGTCAGTATATCAAAAAATTTCCATTTATCCGTGTTGTACTTATAGGAAATTTCTTTATTATTTTTTACTTGTACTGGTAATTCATAAATATATGAATCTTTATTATCTTCAAAATTAATGGATTTATATGATAAAAGATCATATATATATTTTTTTTTAATATTATCTTTTTTATTCAGTAATGAGTAGTGTGTTTCAAAATTCTTTTGTTTTTTGTAATCAATTAATTGGTTAAAATCTTCATTTTTGGTCATACGATCTTGATTTACTCTATTTCGCCATTTTTGTGGTAGTAATTTGTACCATTTAATCGGATATAAATCGTAGTGATAATGACCCCTTAACCAGTTTTTCCATTGATTCATTCCAGAATTTGGAAGATTCTTTTGTTTTAAGTCGGAATGTAATATGTCTTGTGCTCCAACAACGTCAACAAAATAATCCTGTATTTCATTCTTAAGAAAAAGAGATGTTCCGTGATATTGAAAGACGGGTCTTAACTTAGATAAGTTAATAAGTTGTGTTTGTGATAATTTGTAAAATAAATATGCTTGTGACAAGTACGATAAGTCCGAAAAGATCTTTCCATTCTTATTACTCATATTGGAAAGTGCCTTTTTTATAGTTGAAATAAAGTGAATTATACTTTGATTTGTTTTATCAATTGTTTCTTGATTTGCTTCATTATTGGAAATATATTTAGGAATTTTTTTTTTTATTGAATGACTAAAAAGTTGTACATTCAGCCTCGGGATATTAATCATACGTTGAAAGATATCTATATATATGTTTTCAACGAAAAATTTTAGAAAATGATGCGATTTACGAATTAATCGTACATTTCTTTTTTTTAATATCTTAAAAAGATTTTTGTCAGATTCTAATATTTTATCATCATAACTTATTTTGTTAGGACTAATATTTATTTCGGGATTTAGAAACTCTTTTTTCGTGTCTTTTCTAATTTTTTCAATTTGTTTTAGTATTGTGTTTGTTCTCTCAGTCAGATCTTTCATTTTTTTTTCTCTCAATGAAAAATTTGTCCAATCCATAGATCGAATTATAATGGACGAGCCGTGGATCATTCGATTACTTATTATCGAATTTTTTTCTTTTTTAGCTTCATTCAACTCGTATATTTCTTTCAATTCAAATAATCGAATTGGGTTTCTTTGTGAAAGTTCTTTTATGATTTGTTTGATAAATAAAATGTTTTTTATGACCCATTTTTTTGTTTCTTTTGAGATATTTAGAAACAAGTTTGTTTTTTCTTTTAAAACTCGTAGAATTAGAAAACGCTCTTTTTTCCATTTTTTCATTTTTTTTTCGAGTTCTTTTATTAAAATGGGTTCAAAAAACGAAAGTTGTTTTCGGGGAGAACCAAAAGGCAGTTCAGCTTCCATTCCCCAAACTGTTAAAAAACAAAAATCATTTTTTTGTCCTTTCCCGTTCTTTTTTATTGAATCTTTATTAGGGGATTGTAACCTAGATGTGTGCCACGGTTTCAGACGAAAAGGAAATAAGATCTTTATTTGAATACCGTCTGTTAACCAGTTTTTTGGAAATTCTTTTTCTGATAATTGAACACCATTATAGGTGCATTTTACATGCATTTCTTTATTCCAATTTTTAAAATCCTCGGACCATTCGGGAAATTGAAATAATAGCATACGGATAATATTTTTAGCTATTATCAATGAGGGTAAGACAATATATTTTCTAAGAATTGATTGAGTTACTAACAAAAAACCTCTTATTACTTGAGCAAATAGAATGCTATCCCAGGCTTCCGCTATTTCTATACGTGCTTTTTCCTCTCTTTTCTGTTTTTCTCTTATGTCCGCCTCTTTTTTCTGATTTTCGCTTGTCTTTTCCTCCGGATTATCCGAAATAGTCAATTCGTTGTTTTTCCATATCCAAGGTCTAAAAATTGTTTTCATTAGTCTGGGAATATCAAAAGAAAAAAAAAAAGATTTGTCTAGTCTGTCAAAAAAAAGATAAGAATGGACATTTGCTTGCAACAGTTTCCAAGTAACTGTTTTACGTCTTTGAGCACGCATAGAGCCTTTGATTATGTCTCGACGAAAATCCGATTGTTGTGAATACCGTATCAAAGCAACCTCGTCTGTTTGATCAGGATTATTAGTATCTTTCGTATTAGTATAAGTATCGTTAGTTTCTAGGTTATCAGTAAAAATTACGACACGTTTGGCTTTT